CTTCCTTCCCCGCTCCCTCTTTTTCTACATATGCGGTGGCGGGCGGAGCACTCTATATGACCGGCGGCGGGTTACCAGAGAAGAGGGGACAACTTCTTTCTCCCTTGCCTTGCTCCATTTTCCTTTTCTGATTGAAAGTAGCAAGCCACTCCACTACTGGTACAGAGGCCAGAAGGTTGCTTCCTCCATATGTTCAGGCAAAGAACATCTAGAAGCTAGCTTTTGTCTTGTAAGCAACCATGCCTATATAATAGAATTTTTCTTACCTAAAGTGGTCTTACTAAAAAAAGTAAATAAGCAACCCCAAGTGACATGGCTTTTCACTATTCCTTATTCCTTTCCAGAGAAGGTTGCTCATCCAGCCCAGCGGATCCATTGTTTATGCGGCAGTGCGATGCAGCTGAAAAACGGAAGCGGGGGGAAAACTCCAAACAAAAAAGGGCCTTCTTCTTCCGCAAGTAAGTGATAAAATCCTTATATTAAATATAAGTTTTAGAAAGCCCCTACCCCCTAAATTACAAGCTAGCGCGCAACGGCTTTTCAGCCGTTGTTGCTTGCTGCTTTTTGCAGGCTCGAAAATCTCTCTTTCGCCTCTCCTCCCTGTCTCCATTCTGGTTGATTCGCTTCTTCCTTCGCGCAAGCGCTTGGTTCGCCCCTTGTTGTGTTGCATTTTGTGATCCTCCGCTTCAGTCTGCGTTTTTCGGATAGCCGGGATCCGACGTAGATTTCCGATTTATTTAAATGTAAGCTCCAGGTTTTGGGCATCTGGTTAGTTCAGCTATCACTGCTGGAAGCCCCTGCGGTTGTTCGGCTGCGTACTCCCCGTTCGCGTATCTCACACTCCCAAAGCATATTTTTTTTTTCATATTTCATTTTTCTTTCTACCCATAGGTCGGCTTCGTGCAGATAGATGTTTGCCGGGGGAGATTGGTGCTCCTGAGGTATGCCCTTCCGGTGGGTTGTTATATTCTCTGTCTATTCCATCCAGTGCCCGCACTGCGTCAGAAAATCTTCGTCTTCGATCTCTCTTCGCAACGCAATAAAGAAGTCTAACAGTTTCTCTCGGCATCTGTCTTTCTTTTAAGTCATTGATCTCATATCTATAAGCAGGGGGGTCTGCGTTCACTATTAAGCCTACGCCCGTCCATTCCTTTCAAGCGCCCTTAGACTCGTTACGCTGTTCGACTGAACTCGTTGGCTCCGCGCTCTATTCGGTCGGAACCCGGTTCGAGAACCTTCTCTCATAGATTCCCTTCACCAAGTCATCGCCAGCAATCAGCTCTTATCCCTTGGTGTGGTGTCAAAGGGCGAGTTCCTTTCTTGTCTTGCCCAAAAACTTTCTTTATTCTCATTGGAGAAAGACTCTCCCGCGGCAAGGTTTTACACATAGGGCCAGCTGCTTTCTTTATCTCGCTTGCCGTTAGTCCGTCTAGCGCCTTTATTTCGGTTGGGGTCCGTCCCGGGGCTTAGACCGCTTGGGTTATATTTTAGAGTCTCGAAGGCAGTCAACGTGTCAGCCATTCCTCTCCCATTAGACTTGTAAATCCTTTGCTCTTTTTCCTTCTCTCTTCCAGTTCTCTCCCTCTACTTTATTTGACAGGGGCGGAGAATACCACTCTATCCATAACAAGAATACAGTAGCAATTCAGTTTCAAATGGTTTGAGCTTGGAAGCAACCTACTATCTATCGATAGGCGAGAACAGACTGCTATTGGCTGCTTTGCCTATCTATTCTATTATGGCCGGCTTGGAGACATCAGAGGAAGACCATCATTTCTATCCGGGTACGATCATAGCTTCATTCATTCGTTGAACCCTGGGGATAACCATTAGCATTGAGGTCAATCACCACACCACCTCTATCATACATACGACATTACATGACGCGAGAGTGCATGGTCAACACACACCTAAAGCGCCTACGTTCCGCTTGCAGCCAATACAACCACAACCTAACTTGCACGAGATTCAACAACCGAAACTACTGGTAGTCCCGAGGGGACGGCATCCTCCTATAATAGTTTGCAGTACTGAACAAGCGAGTCATCGGTCGGGGGAAAGAAAAGGACCGCCTTTAAAAAGAAAAAAAAGGAAACGCTTTCATTAAAACCTTCGGAACAAAGGTGATTCTGTTCATGCTTCAGACGATCTGGCTAATTATATATACTTCTATCTAATTATATACTCTTCTTCTATTAGAAAGGCGAACCTATAGGCCTGTTTTAGCGCGTTTCCAAAGGTAACCGGTTAGGTTGACTTTGGAAACGCTACTAAGGACCGGGTGAAGAATGAAAAACGTCCGCTAACGCCCACGGGATAAGATCTTTTTTAGATCAGCAACGAATTCTTGTATCTACGAAGAAAGATTTCTCCCGGGGTTCAGACCCTAAATGCCATACCTTGCTGAAGGCGATTCACGATAGAATCGCGCATAGTTCCGTTTGACCGAGATGTGAATGCCCGTGATCTGTTCGGTATAGTGATGGATTTCATGGCCGACGTCTAACCGGCACGAATACGCCGACATGAAACGAGTTCCCCGCGGAGCATTTTTTTTTCTTTCGTTCTCGGACGTTTTGTTCGATTCCGGCACTTGCGTTCTCATGCCTGGAACCCTCGCGATTGATTGGGAGAAAGAGCGAAAGCGAGAAAGATGGATTGTTATCCATCGGAAATCGATAGGAATTCCCCGGGGATTGCCTTATAATAGATGTTCTGTCTTTCATTATTAACATCCAATCCCATGCTAATAAGAAAAACGAGCGATTGCTAGTCAGCTTTCATTTTATTCAATATAATGGTAGGGGCTGAGGCTCTGAAGGCTTTCCAACTTGCTTCAATTAGGGAATAGCGCAGATGGATCAATCACGCGGTTCTGCAGCGTCCTCCAACTTGCTGTCCGCTCCCCTTCACTTTCTTTGCTGGACGGGAAGATGCGAATCGCGAAGGCCTTCCCACCACGCGAAGTTCAAACCTCGCTGGAGAGAGAAAAGCGAATTGAAAACCGGCCTCAAATCCCTTCGCAATCGAAGGTGAAAGCGGGAAAAAGACGACGAAACCCTTCTTTCTTTGTCAGCCGACTTGAAAGGTGCTCTCAGTGTACCGCCATACGCACCCAGACATTAGACCAATTGTGGCTGGCCCAACAGTTTCCAGAATGCCGTTGTCATGATGTTGATCCGGCTTCTGCGACTACGGCATCCGCGTAGCTCCGAATACGCGCATTGGAGCTCTTCGCTCGATGTCCCGGATCGCTCTGTTGTAAACCGCTGTTTCGTCGGGCGGTGGCTTATTTCTAACACCCCCCTTACTAGATTAGATCAAACAAATAAAGCTCCATTGAATGAATCAACTTCTCCCTCCCGAACAAGGGTCAATGGTTCGGGGAAAAGCCTATCTCAGTGATGTTCAAAAACGGGAAAAGCGTCGTTCGAAAACTCGCGTTAGCTCGTTTTGGACCACCTTCTACTTTTGAACCAGTTCTCGACCCCGAGCGTAGCGACCCAAAGAAACGCGCACTGGCAGCTCGTAGTCGCGGCAAACGTACTTTGATTGTTCAATCATTACATTAATAGAGGCCTTCCAGGAATTGACCAAGCAGGAACCGGGGATCAAAGTTCCATTGATTCATCTATCTCAAATAGGGAAAAAACTGAATCAAGAAGGGGTCAGCTGAGCTCGAAAGGGGTAGCCGGTTGTCGGCTAGGAGCTCTGGCCGGCAACGAAGCTAAAGCTTCACACTGGTCCACTCGCAACTTACCGCAACTTACACGGCTAAGTTCCAACTCTATGTTGATAAGAAAAAAGAAAATCCCCTAAGAAGAAGACTTTCAACTATTCCAACAGAAAGGGGCAATTCAAATGCTCCATAGATAACCCCCAGTGTCTCGTTCCCGTCCAACTCACCGGGAGATCGAAGAGCGGTTTGCGCTTCGCGCCCCAACCCCCTTCACTAATAGATGCTTAGATACCTGCAACTGCATCTGTAAGCGGCGCAGGGCAGGATGGACGAGAAAAGCGGCGAGAAGAAGACAAACAGAGGGAGGAAGGGGGACCTTTTTTCTATTGCCTTCCCTTTCTACTTCTAGACTGGTTCGTCTGCGGGACAGCGAGCCAAGATCCGATTCGTCAATCGACGAATCCATGCCACGTAACCTGGCAAAGGAGAAAGAGACGATGGCAACGCACTTCATACAAGAGGGAGGGGGTACCGAGGAGACAAAGACACGGCAAGACTACTTTACCTATGACACTTAACGAGCCCTACTTACTGTCAGACCTAAGCACAGATCGATGAACGCAAGAATGAATGCACCTGTCTCTGCTCTTTCTGGTCAAGAAATCGATCGACCTCGTTCACATAGTTTTTCAAAAGCATCCCGGAGCGAGCGCCCCCTATGGTCTTTCTTGCTGAGTCAAGCTCTCTATTTTTTCCCACGCATTTCGGATGTCGGTTATTGGATTTGGTCTTCCTCGTCTGACTGACCAATTACACATACTACCATTACACTATCTTACTCGATTGATCTCGGTGTTCTCATTCCACGGTATGTCAAAAAAGGTAAATCTCAGTATACGGAAAATGATATCCCCTAATGGTATGACCCCCAAAAAAAGAGGATTTAACAGGTTTTAAAACGAAGAATTTGAGGCATCGATCTGGAGTGGGTCTTTGATTGCTATTACACGGATGACAGGAGCCCTTGACCTTTACCTCCAAGCACGGGCTCTTCCCTTATATCCATACCACAACGAGAAGAGAAGGGAGGGTGAACACTGATGATCGAAACATCTCCTTCAGTGCCTGGTCAACCATTAAAGAAGAGGAGCGGACCTGACCCAGACCTTTTATTGAGTCTAATCACCTGTTTAGCAAACAGGTGTGCTCCAATACAGAGTTCTTTGGTAAAGCCTAAAGGCGGGTAATAGATTAATTTTGCAAAAACAAGGCAAAGCAAACAAAGCAAGAGATGTCGCATGGATGGAAAGAACGTTGCTAGAGCAGTTAGTTGTGAACAGTTTTTCCTGATGTGTCTTGCAAAGGAGCATTGGGCCTTTATGATGTGTTTCCTCTCGCGGATCGTGTTCTGCAATCACTCTTTGAAGATACAAAGATCTTTTTACATTCTTGCGGCTCGATTGGCAGATGGCGAGAGTTAGCAAGCTACCTTGGTCCTGCTATGCTCGCTCATCTCTACATGGGATTGAGCGAACTCGTGATGCGTGGTAGTGAGGAGAAGAAGAATGGCAAGAAATCATGACTTGGGAAAAAACCCCTCTTAAGAACCTCGAGAGAACCTGAAACCAGTACCACCCATAGATGATGAAGTTCGACAGGTTGACCTGGGAACGGAAGGTGACCCTCGCCCAATCTTCCTAAGTGCCAGCCTATCATCAGAGGAAGCTGAACAATACGTCCAGCTCCTTAAGGAATACTTTGGCATATTTGCCTGGAGTTAGGCTGAGATGCCTGGGCTAGACCCTGAAATCGCCGTCCACAGGCTTAATATCCAACCAGATGCTAAGCCCATCAAGCAAGCGCAACGACGCTTTCATCCACTCCTCATGAAGAAGGAAGATTGATAAAGAAGTAAAAAAATTAAAGGATTTGGGTTTCATAAGAGAAACATCCCGATTGGTTGGCAAACATTGCCTCAGTGACCAAGAAGAACGGGCGGATTCGGGTTTGCATTGACTTCAGAGACCTTTTAAAGCCTTTGATTACGTGGTCAAGACCCGTACGGGTATGAGATGTGGCAAAAAAGACCCAGAAATGCCCGGTCAAAGAAGGGCTTGCTAGAACTCTGAAGAAAGGCTTAAAGCAGAGCTTTCTCACTGACTCAGGAAAGGCTCAATCATCATCCCTTCCCCCGCTTTTTATTTTTTTAGTGAAGTTCCCATTGAGTCAGATGTTCCATTTTCATCTCAGATGGACATTAAAAAGAAATTCCATTTTTAGAGTCAAGTCATCAGGTAAGACATATCTGCGAACTCGACGGAAAGGAGAGGAAGCAAGACTATCCCTTGATCCTAATCCCATCGGCCATAACGTGGTCTATCTGGGTTGGTCTAACTCCTTGGCTTGGATATGGTTATTATTCCCGGGTCACAGTAAGAAAGGATAAGCTATATATAAATACATTACCCTGAAAATAAATACACCACGAATGGCTTCGTAAAGCTCCTCGCAATATATCGTTAGGACGACGTGACGGATTGGAAAGCACTTTTACCATAGCCACTTCTACCGGTATCAGATGACCACAGGGCTAGGCTTATACGATCTCGTTGAGAAGCTATTCTAAGAGCTAAGAGGAAGGAAGAAGCAGCGGATTAGCGACATCTAAGACTAGTTTCGCTTCCTTACTCGCTTACTACAGCAGCTTATTTCCTCTTGTCGACAAGCAAGGAGTTTTCTCACCAAATAGCAGCTGCACCGATGAAACAAGGGAGTTCTTTCGCAGAGACAAGGGAAAACAATCATTCAATGAGGTATGGTACCACACAAGAAAGACAAGTTGCAGCTGATCGTAGACCAATGAACAAGTGTATCTATTTATTTGCGACATAAGTCTCAGCTTACAACCGATTAGCGACTATTCCATCCTAACCACTTTTCCTTAAACGGGAAAGTTCCTCCAACAGAGGAAAGCAGGGAATACAGTGATATCCGACTTTCGGTGGGGAAACCGTAGACTGAACTGAAACCTACACTCTTTCTTGTGTGTAATGAGCGGCTACTAGTTAGAATTAATTATTTTCGGTGTTTAACACCAAGTCCTTTTATAAGCTATTCTTAAACCATAGGCAGGGAACTGAGTAACCTAAGGCGAATCCCCGGAGCGAGGACCGCTAACTACACTCTTTGAATCTCTTACTAAGCCTGTGTTTGAGCTCTATGCCTTTGCCTTAGCGCGTCTTGGCTAACCCCCGAGCAAACCACCCTGATGAGCGCTATTGCTCGGTTAGCATTAAGTGAGAAGGCACTGAAGAAAAGAAGATATATGAGACCTCCGATCAAAGAACCCATACATTTCAAAAAAAAGCAGAGAAGATCAAAGAAATGGAACCTAGAGAAGAAAAGCTTAGCGAGGAGATCAGGAATGAGGCGGAGATCGACGGCATTCCAAAGGTAAGACGACGACGAGATTCCTCTGAGAATCGGGTACAAGAACGTATTGTCGCCGCAGTTAACGGAAGAGTCCCCGAGGACGAAGAGAGCAGAGATTATAAAGAGCGCAAAGAGAGAGCTTTCGCAAAGGTTAGCGAATAATAAAATTTCCTCCCATCCATCCTTCCGATGCAATAGCATAAGGCTTCGCTACCTGACTTATCAGCCAGCAAGTAAACTACCTTAATCCCCTGCCTGGCCGTAGCAACTACAGTGACTCTTGGAATCATGCGCATGGCTCCATGTCGGCCAGGCATATTAATGGGAGGCCTAACGAGTGCTACGAGTGAATGCGTAGCTTTGTCTTCTCTTATTCAATTTAGAGTTACAGGTTAGAGGGAACCCCAAAGCAGCCATTCTCTTAATAAGAGCTATTTTCCCTTGTTCTTTCAAAAATGTGTATCACCATACTGAATCTAGCGCAAAGCACGGAATGATTATAGGAAGTTGGCTACTTACCCACGGAGCGGTAAATCAGTTCCTTCTCTAAGACCTAACTGAGCTGTCGAGGGAGATCTTTCAAGAGCACATCTCGGATAGGGAGGGATTCAATCCAGCTTTGGGCATGAACGAGAACCCGGTATCGGTGGAGTGTCAAGCAATCGCCCCTGCTTTTGTCTTTCCCGCCTAAGGGGAATACCCGCCCTCTAGCGCAGGCCCAATTCATATCCAATCACATTGAGTTTATTGCACACAAACTTAGATTCAGTATCGTTTCGGTTCGTAAGCAAGTTCTACTATATATAAAAAGAATGCCCTCCTCCTCGGGGGGTTTGCCCAATCAATGGTTAAGATATAGCAGTTGTAGAAGAACTAATAGAAGAAGGAGCCGAAACGGCATCTGGTAGCGAATGAGCCAAGGGAGCTCCGAGCCGAGGTTAGTCTTACTAGATCCGACTTCGAGGGGATAAACCCCATCTTAATAGCTACGATTTCCGCGTCAAGGAGCTTCTGCTTCCTCGCTCTTATTCCTCTTCAAAAGGAAGAAGTGTCAATCCGTGGAAAACACGAATATGTTGTTTTTGGGCGTTTTATAATGATTGATTCACTCCTATCCGCTCATAAGATCAGGAAGCTGACGAAGAAAGAGTTTTAGAGATGCTTTAAGTTAGGCCGAGGGAGAGTAAGAATGAGGAGTCGATAGATGCAGAGTGAGATCAAGGCTGAGCGATAGCGATGTAAGACGACGGGTGAGCGAAGGGATGTAGAATTGTTAGCTGAAGGTTAGGGTACGAAGCATTGAGGAAGAGGGTTCACTCTGTCTCCATTGATAAATATCATAAATTTAAGGATTTCTTTTTCATTTCACAGAAATAGGTATGCGATCAATCCATTTCGTAAGATAAGGGAGAGAGCCCAAAGCAGCTCTTTGCTCAACTGCCTAGAGGTCAGTAACTCACCAACTGAAATGACACTTTACCTTAAGAAAGAAGGAGACTCAAATACTGATTTTATGCAGCTGAATAAGCGATTCCAGAAAGAAAGATCTGATTCGGGAAAGCCTTTTAGGGACATTGAAGCAAGCAGTCTCGTGAATTGGCCTTCTATTGGCCATTACCTTAGCGAATCCAAGACTGACTCGTCAAAGGTTGGAATATGAAGTTCTACGCACCTATCTAGACACAGCTCAACTTGTGGGAAATAAAGATGACCCTAGGAAATGGAATGTGGTACATTCTAAAAAAGACTTATCTATATAGAAAGTTAATCATTTCATCGATTTACTTACTGGTTGAGGTGCGAAGGGAGTGGAGTGAGCTTACCAGACCAAAGGGGGAGGAGTGAGGGCGAGCTTTCCTCTTTACTAGCTTTCCATTCATCCATCTCCTCTTCCTTCGAGAAAGCGAAAGCGCACTGGATCTCTTGTGGATGTTCCTGCGGGAAAGGCGGTCTAATCTAATACTAATTAGGAGAATCCGAGGAAAGAGATAGAAGGACCTCAAGCCTCAAAGCGCTAAGAAAAAGAAAGCCAGCGAGAAAGGCAAAAGCAAGATGGGCAAATGAAGAAGTAGAGCCTTTGACTCCTTCTCATTCTCGGGGTTAGGACTTCACTTCGACTTCTGAGCCAGGAAAGTACGAAAGAAAATAGTCAATTAAAGTGCCTAAAGGGTGATGTAAAAGAGGAACATCACGGATTATATGAATAGCCCAACTATGAATCTCTTTCCACCACAATGGAATCTGTCCGCATGTCCCAATATGCATCCCAGCTCTTAAACTCTTGAAGGCATTGACATTTTTACTATTCTAAAACCCGATATTGAAAGTATAATCAATCCACCAGCTAACCGGATTCCGAAATGCCAACATAGAAAGCCGTTAAAGAACTCTCATTCTTAGATCCCCGCCTTACTCCATCCAGACATCAAATTGCCGATATCTCGACCTTGACCAAGGGATTATCTGACTTGAATGAAGAAAGAAGGTAACTTTCGAAAATAATCCATTTTCTGAATAGCCGAATAAAGGAATTATGGGCTTGATAGTCACTCAAAGCCCGACCTCTGATGGACTCTTGACGGCAGGAAAGAAGATCTGGGATTGATTTCCTTCCTACTGATCGATAGCCAAGAGTGAAGGCGCCTGACATAAATATTATGCTTGCATATGAAAGTAGGATCCCTTTGTCGGTATTAAGCGCGATAGCTAGTAGGTAGACTCCATTGCGTGCTTCGGGTCGGGTAGTTTGAATCGCTTGAAGGCCCATACGTCTATATAAAAAAAATGGAAAGGAAAGCTTTACTATCTCTTGATGCCCTAGTCTATAATCAGATTTGAGACTTGCCTCACTAGGACCCTTTTTTTTACCTTTACTTACCACCGGATAGTCTTTTTCCTCAGCAGAGAGACCCTCACTATCTACCTTATGCTGTGCTTTATCTCTCCATGGGCTAGTTTCAAGTTCGATCATAGACGCAAGCAATTTAGTATAGAAAACCTGCCTTTCAAAAAGCTGGCTGGCTACTCCTTTCCTACCTTTTTTTGAGTCTCATGCGTTGGTCAACGGCCGGGAAAGCGTAACAACTTGATTTTTCAACTCGTGATGGGTCAGAACCTAATTGTATTTCAAACGGGTTCTGCCCTTTTCCCTTATGTAACTCGGTAAAGTCACCCCCACACCAGTCTGAGATCTCGTCATCGAAGGTTATACGAAAGGGCCATCTTCATCAAAGCAAAAGGTCCCGCTTCAACGGAGAAAGTCAGGAATTCCGTACCGAGGGGAAGGAGCAAAGCCAGTCGATGAATAAAGAGGAGCTGGTATGAGTTTGATAGAACCCGTAGTTCTTTTTCCTGTTGGTTTAGTGATTCTTCTTCTAGTTTATTAAGCGTTGAGCGAGGTATATTCAATCAAAGGGTCTACCTTTTCGCCAGAAACCAATTCCTCCCGGGTGGGCGCAGAAACCAATGCTTACCTCCAGCCTTTTCAACCCTATTCCTTTCTTTGATCGGAATAGAGCTCGGGATTAGCATACTAATGAAAGAAAATCGAAACAGTAATCGGAAGATGGGAATAAAGAATAGGAAATCTAACCGGCCAATACGAAAGTAGGGTTCAGAGAAAAAAGCCCTGTTGTTGCAGGGTAATCCCCGGCCCTGTTGATAGGCTTCCCTTGAGAAAGGGGTGACGAGGATAGCTTTTAGAAGCCCTCTAATCAGTCAGATTCCATTCCCTTTTCATTGACCGTGAGAATGAATCACCTTTACCTCGGGGAATGCTTTAAGCTATTATATTCTTTTCTCAAGGGTTCTGAGAAACCAACTAAAGGGGTAAGAGAATCCAGTCCTAGGGGAATGCGCGGGGAAAGAGCGAAGCGAAGCCACTTTACCGACTGAAAGGTACATAGTTGCTTGACCGATAGCGAGAGGAACAGACTGACTAGCTCGGAGATAAACGTATTGGAATCGTCCAAATCATCTGCCTTGAGAAATGAAAGAGAGGAAGGGGGGTTCCCTAATACATTTCTTAAGAAATAAGTGAGCGTAGACCCTTTCTTTTCTTCTAGAAAGGGAGTTCTGCAACGAAGAAAGGAGAGGAAGAGAGGATTTGACTACTACGCGATTCAAGAGCAGGGAAGGACTAGCTTCCAGTAAAGGGTGCCGGATAGGTAGGGAACATTCCTTTCCTTGCATTGGGGAGAGGCCTATCTGCAGTTGTCGACTCTGAACGAATGGTTTTATGTGAAGAAGAGGTCGTAACTATTATAAAGAATCAGATCCCGTTACAGTTAGGAAAGCAAGTGCCATCCGAGAGTCTTCTTCGGATTCTGCTCTTGCTGTTCTCAAAGTAGCGAAGTGACCGGAGGGAGAAGCTCTGCGAGCTTCCCTCTTGTTGAATCGACTGTGGGAATTGGAAAGCCCACCGAAAGTCAGGAATTGAATTGCGGCCTTTCGGTTGCCTCAAGAGCGGCCCCATTAGTTGCAATCGGTTGAGCTACGAGCTATGGAGCTAGGGCAGCTACTTCTAGTTTTTATTATAAAAAAGAAGTATTTGGTGCTCCGACAAGGGCTACCCCTAATCTGAGATTGTGCTAGACTATCACTTCCGCGTAAGACCTCTACCAAAGGTCATGTTCCGACTTCCGGTTCTTCTTTTTCCTTTTGACTTTCTTGCGGAATTTACTTATCATAGGCTGCCCTTCCTACCCCACAGCCCCTTGGTTCACGATCCAGGAAAGCAAGAATCGAAGCGATCCAAGCACGCTGGGGTTCTTTTGTTTTGAGCAAGCTCTAAATCCTATGTCCTCGTGCTTGAGCCAAGCCTATTTTGAAGCCAGTCGTGGAAGATGTCGCTCTGGCTCTAGAAAGAAGCTATGAAGCGAGAGCCTCTGAACCTATGTTAACTGTGGATGGGCGTTAAGGTCCTGTGGCCATTGATAGAAATCAGTGGTCTTCCGGGCCAATGGTAGAAGCATTGAAAGCAATGTTCCTGGTAGAGAATGGATCTTCTGGACTGGGGAAGCGTACAAAAGCTTTTGAGCGAAATCCGGCCTATACGGATAGAAGGCAGCGATCCTAATGTCCCGATTCTATGTCCTATGGAGAGCGTATGGGCCTCTGAGACAAGGAATTTATTGAAAGAGTCAACGGAGCAATGGATTATTTGAATCCCCGTTACTTTATTAATAATAAAGAATGATGACCACAAGTGGATCCTCCTTTCCCGGACCAAAAGAAGTGGCTAGTGGATCTGGATAACCAACCTTTCTTCCCTTCTACTTTTAGTAGTCGATGTTATACCGGTACTAAAGAGAAGTAATTGAATTGGCTTAGAAGCGGCTTCAACCTGAGAGGCCCGAAGTCTTCTCCCAGAGTCCTAAGAAGAAAGACTAAGTAGATAGTCTTTAAAAACCTCAACTCCGAGATGCAGGAACTAGTCAATCAAAAGCCCGAGGATTTGAAATTTCCTTCTTTCGGCCACAGTCTCCTACGGAAGCAAGACGCCCCTTCTAGATAGAGATCGATGATACATTATGTTAAATTCTTCCTTATCTAAATAGTCAAATTTGATTCTATTTTTCATGGCCTTAGGTAAGAAAAACTACAATCCCTGTAAACCCCAGGTAGGGAACTCCCCTTAGGATTCTTCCTCTTCTTCTCTTCCCTCTTCCTTACAGAGAGTGAAGTGACCCATCCAAATGGGGCACGAACGATAAGAAGAAGAACTGGCTGTAATACATATCTCCTTACCTTTAATACCGCTACCGTGCTAACGCTAACCCCACTTCCCTGGCTAGCTTGCTTTCGCTAGCTTCTGAGGCTGGCTTTTGATATGTGCTAATCGACCTTCTGATGAAAGCATTGAAGAGGAACTAACTGGAAAGCGGGTGGGATATAAAAAGGAGTCTTATCTATACCATATATGACCTATTTCATAGAAGATTTTTACCCTTGGACAACCCCTAAAAATAGGTTCCTGCTCTATAGCAGCAAGGGTAGGTCTAGGTCCCCTAACGTCAAGCAATAGAAAGCTTATGAAAGCGCGAAGATCAGATCAATTGAAAGCTTAGCTTCACGTGCATGCAGGAAAGTCTCTTAGCTGGTCATAAGGTTTCCGGACCCTTTATAGGTGCCTATCTTATTTAGATGCTTCAGCTTATGCCTTTTCTTCTCTTGCTGCCTATGCCGGCCTCAGATCTAACTAAATGAGCCAATTAACTAAATGACTTAGGCTCAATCGCAGCTTAACAGGCTCGCTCGCTGCATCCTTCTTCTTTTTAGAGTTCTTTCGAAGCCGAATAGCTAGTCGGGAGTCCGAGTTCAAACTAAAAAGTAAAGGGGGAAAAGCATGAAGTAAGCTTAGTCAGCAGTAACCTACACAATGAATGAAAGTAAGTACGCATTTAGCGATGGGAAAGATTCCATAGATAGAGTAATGAAGGGAGGTGAAGTGATCCCGGATTCCTTCCCTAATTCCCTATCACTAGATAAAATAGGAATCGAAGGAGATCAGCCCGGCAAAATAGGAAGGCAAGTCTGTAACGGAAGCAAGCTCGCTAGCAAGCCATTGCGGATCCTCTTGAAATGTAATTCCCTTTATCTGATTGGCAACTTAGTCGATGCCATAGATATAATCTGCTTTATTCCCTCCTAAAGCTTTCCTTCCCCATGTGCAATATGTGCAATAAGTTCCTTCACACCGGTGGCAAAAAGTATGTTTTCAAGGGTAGCGGGTAAGCAGGACTAGATCTGATCTCGGATCTTGCCGGGTTAAGCACGCTAATTATAAGGCCCTTTGCTATCAATAAGAAGGAAAAGCGGGATACGGTATTACTAGTGCCAACTGGAACGGAATGGCCTGCTTCTCAAAGCCCTTATTCAATAGAAAGGATTCCTTCGCCTATTATTCCACCCAATGAGCAAAGAGAACTGCGGATTCTCGATGGTTGAACAGAAGAGAGACAGGGCAAGCAATTGATCCATACCAGCCGGTTCCCACCGCTAGACGAGGATCGGCCCACCAGCGGGGGAATTAGGTACCGGCTTTTGACCAAGAGACTGACTACCCGATAGATAGAGCTGCAAGGTAACGCACTACTGAAAATGAATTATTGTAAACCTTAGTTACCTTACTGAAATTGACATAGGGGGCTCGGATCATTCCCACCCACTTGATTCGCCTAAATCCACCCAAGGCGGACCTTTGGATAGACAATTAAGGCCTTCTCCTTCCTTCATTCCTATATTAGCAGATTAGTAAAAAAAAAATAGTCTTTCTGCCCCATATGCCCTTTTTCAGAGAGAAAGACAGGCTTGGTCTTTGTATCCTTCCTCTTTAGGGAGTTCTTCCTATTAAGGATAAAGAGTTTCGTGAGTAGCCAGAATGCGAATTACACGACAAAAAATCCTGTTGAAGGGCCTACAGAGGCCTTTGACGCTGCTTCAGGAGAACTTCTTTCATCCGCCCTAACGGGTCACCTCACTGGTTGCATTCCCGACACCTGACTTTTAAAGGGGGCACTCGAGCTTTCACTGACCCAAAACCCTCGGATGTACCTAAACTAGACTCAGTCCGAGCTCCTGCAAGAGGGTCCAAAGTAGAGTGGCATGGAATCGGCCGGAAAAGACAGATCTGAGAATTGCGTATATTGAGTGAGATGCCGCTTCAAAGATGCTGCTTACCTAGGATGGTGTGCTTTTCGCTCCTTTGGCTTTCTTTCTCCCGGAGACCATGCCATTCCTCGACACCGACCTTCAAACAAAGTCAGATGATTTCAGCATCGTTTCCATTCCAAAACACCAAGAGTTTCAGATTCTCCAGGATGTCATCAGTCCAGGATATAAGTTTCAGATTCTCCAGGATGTCATCAGTCCAGGATAAGCGTTCTTTA